TTCTGGGAAATGATACAAAGAAAAATGTCTTTGTTCCCAATAGAAAAACTACTCTGTGATGAATTGTCTGATCATTGGAATTATATAAATGAACAAAAAAAGAACAACCTGAGTAAAGAATTTCGAAATAGAATTGAAGCTCTGGATAAAGGATGTATTACTCTAAATGTGCTCGAAAAAAGAATTAGATTGTGTAATGATGAGACTAAAAAGGACTACTTGCCTAAAATATATGATCCTTTTTTGACTGGACGCCATCGTGGAAAGATCAAAAAATTATTTTCATCCTCAAATCCAAAATTAATAAAAAATTACATAGAGACAGGTTGGATAAATAAGATTCATGGTATACTTTTAACTACTGATTATGACAAATTGGAAAAGAAAATAGATACATTTGATAGAAATTCACTATCAAGAGAAAAAACTTTATTTGCATTTCCAGAAGACGAACAAGAAAGAATTGATTTAGAAGATCAAATCCAAATTTTCAAATTTTTATTCAATCCAGTTATAACTGATCCCAAGGCGAAAAGAATTAGAAAAAAATCTATTGGAATAAAAGAAATCGGTAAAAAAGTTCCTCGATGGTCATACAAATTAATCGATGAGTTAGAACAACAGGAGGGGATAGAAAATGAAGAAAACATAGCGGAGGATCATGAGATTCGTTCAAGAAAAGCCAAACGTGTAGTCATTTTTACTGATAAGCAAGAAAATACTGATACTAATACCCCAACTAATAATCCTGATCAAGCAGACGAAGTGGCTTTGATACGTTATTCGCAACAATCAGATTTTCGTCGAGACATAATCAAAGGATCCATGCGTGCTCAAAGACGTAAAACTGTTACCTGGGAACTAGTTCAAGCAAATGTGCATTCCCCTCTTTTTTTGGACAGAATAGACAAACCCTTTTTTTCTTTTAATATCTCCGAGTTAGTAAAATTCATTTTTAAAAACTCGATGGATAAAAAAACAAAAAAATTAATAATTTCGGATTATACAGAAGAAAAGAAAAAAGAAAATGATAAAATAAAAGAGGAACAAAAAAGAGAAAAATACAAAAGAGAAGAGAAAGCACGAATAGAAATAGCAGAAGCCTGGGATAGCTTTCTATTTGCTCAAGTAATAAGGGGTTCCATATTAGTAAGCCAATCCTTTCTTAGAAAATATATTCTATTACCTTCATTGATAATAGCTAAAAATATAGTCCGTATATTATTATTTCAATTTCCCGAATGGTCCGAAGACTTAAAAGATTGGAATAAAGAAATGCATGTTAAATGCACCTATAATGGTGTTCAATTATCAGAAACCGAATTTCCAAAAAATTGGTTGACAGACGGTATTCAGATAAAGATCCTATTTCCTTTTTGCCTTAAACCTTGGCACAGGTCTAAGCTACGATCCCCCCAAAAAAATCTGTTGAAACTTAAAAATAAAGGACAAAAAAACGATTTTTGTTTTTTAACAGTTTGGGGAATGGAAACTGAACTTCCTTTTGGTTCTCCCCGAAAAAGACGTTCATTTTTTAAACCCATTTTCAAAGAACTCAAAAATAAAATGAAAAAATTGAAAAAGAAGTCTTTTCTAGTTATACAGTTTTTCAAAGAAAGAACAAAATTCTTTCTAAACATCTCAAAAGAAACAAACAAATGGGTTATCAAAAGAATTCTATTTATAAAAAGAATAATAAAAGAACTTTTAAAAATGAATCCCCTTCCATTCTTTGGATTAAGAGAAATATCTGAATTGAGTGAACCTAAAAAAGATTCGATAATGAGTAATCGGATGATTCATGAATCGTCCATTCAAAATCTATTTTTGGATTTGAAAGATTATTCATTGACAGAAAAAAAAATGAAAGATCTGGCTGATAGAACAACCAGAATCAGGAATCAAATAGAAAAAATTACAAAAGATAAGAAGAAAGGATTTTTAACTCCGAAACTAAATAACAAAATAACTATTAGTTCTAATAAAAAAAGTGCTCCTGTTAAACTAGTACACCCAATAAAAAATATTTCGCAGAAATTAAAAAGAAGAAATGTTCGATTCATCCGTAAATCATATTTTTTTATAATATTTTTAATTGAAAGGATATATATAGATATCGTTCTATCTATCATTTATATTCCGAGGATCAATACACAACTTATTTTTGAATTATCAAAAAAAATTCTTGATAAACACATTTCCAATAATGAAACAAATAAAGAAAAAATTAATAAAACAAATCAAAATACACTTCGGTTTATTTCGACTATAAAAAAGTCGCCCTTTGGTATTAGTAAGAATAATTCTATAATTCTTTTTGACTTATCCTCCTTGTCACAAGCATATGTATTTTACAAATTATATCAAACCCAACTTATTAACTTGTATAAGTTAAGATATGTTCTTGAATATGACGGAACGTCTCTTTTTCTTAAGAATGAAATAAAGAATTATTTCGAAGAACAAAAAATATTTGATTCTGAATTACGACAGAAAAATATTTTTAATTCTGGAATAAATCAATGGAAAAACTGGTTAAGAGGCCATTATCAATATGATTTATCCCCAATTAGATGGTATCGTTTAGTACCCCAAAAATGGCGAACTAAAATCAACCAACAACATATGGATCAGAAAAAAGATTTAAACAAAGGGTATGCTGATGAAAAAATAGACCAATTAATTCATTACAAAAAATTAAACGTAAATGATTTTAAAGCAAATTCATTACCGAATCAAAAATATAACTTTCAAAAACACTATAGGTATGACCTTTTCTCATATAAATCTATTAATTATGAAAATAAGGAACATTCATATATTTATGTATCACCATTAGGTATAAAAAAAAAAGAGAAGATTTCTTATGATTACAATATACATAAGGGTATATTATTTAATATGTCAGGGGATCTTATTCCTATCAATAATTATCTAGGAGAAGATGATATTATGAATCTGAAAAAATTTTCAGATAGAAAATATTTCGATTGGAAAATTTTCCATTTTTGTCTTAGAAAAAAAGTCGATATTGAGTCCTGGATCGATACCAATGGTAATAAAAATGCTAAGGCTGAGGTTAATAATTATCAACTAATTGACAAAATTACTAAAAAAGGTCTTGCTTATCTTACAATCTATCAAAATCAAAGAATCCAGCCATCCAAGAAAAAAAAACACCTTTTTGATTGGATGGGAATGAATGAAGAAATACTAAGTCGTCCCATATCGAATCTGAAACTTTGGTTCTTCCCAGAATTTTTCCTATTTTATAATACATATAAAATAAAACCGTGGATCATACCAATCAAATTACTTCTTTTTAATTTGAATAGAAATGAAAATGTTAGCGAAAATAAAAATATCAATAGAAAGAGAAAAGGGGATCTTTTTATATTATCAACTGAAAAAAAAAAATTAGAATTAGAGAATCGAAATCAAGAAGAAAAAGAATCCACAGGCCGAGGTAATCTTGAATCAGATGCACAAAACCAAGAGAATCTTGGATCGGTTCTCTCAAACCAAGAAAAAGATATTGAAGAAGATTATGCAGGCTCGAATATGAATATGAAAAAACGTAGAAAGAAAAAGCAATACAAGAGCAACACAGAAGCAGAGCTTGATTTCTTCCTAAAAAGGTATTTACGTTTTCAGTTGAGATGGGATGATTCTTTAAATCAAAGAATGATCAATAATATCAAAGTATATTGTCTCCTGCTTAGATTGATAAATCCAAAAGAAATTGCTATATCCTCTATTCAAAGGGGAGAAATGAGTTTGGATATTCTGATGATTCAAAAGGATTTCACTCTTACAGAATTGATGAAAAAGGGGATATTAATTATCGAACCAGTTCGCTTGTCTATAAAAAATGACGGACAATTTCTTATCTATCAAACGATAAATATTTCATTGGTTCATAAGAGTAAGCCCCCAATTAATCAAAGATACCGAGAAAAAAGCTATATTGATAAGATAAATTTTGATAAATCCATTGCAAGACATCAAAGAATGCCCGAAAATAGGGACAAAAATCGTTCTGATTTGTTTGTTCCTGAAATAATTTTATCTACTAAACGGCGAAGAGAATTAAGAATTCTAATTTCTTTCTATTCGAGGAATAGAAATGTTATACATAAAAATCCAGTATTTTTCAAATACATAAAAAACTGTAGTGAAGTTTTGGATAAACCCAAAAGAGATAAAAATAAACTAATTAAATTGAAGTTCTTTCTTTGGCCTAATTATCGATTAGAAGATTTAGCTTGTATGAATCGATATTGGTTTGATACTAATAATAGCAGTCGTTTTAGTATGGTAAGGATACATATGTATCCACAATTGCAAATTCGTTAATAACACCTTTTCATATGCATTCTCTACCCTATCTGATATATGAAAGAAAGAGATGCATACATGCATTATTTTACATTCCATTCTGATAACTGAATACTAATTCAATGCACGTATCAATATCCATTAGATTTATAAATGAATCAACAGAATCTTCTTATTTATTATTTGCAGTTTTTTTAAGTTAATAATAGTTTTTCCTTTTTTTGAGTGTAGAAATATACCACCCTTTCCTATTTGTATCCAAATATAATTGAAAATAGGATTCATTTTTTTCAAATAAAAAAATGAGTTGATAAAATTAGGAGTTCATAAAGAAATTAAGATTATTGTATATACAAACTACAAATTAGTAGCATTATTCTAACTGATTGGTAAAATTGATTTATTGAATTGTAAAAAGAAAAACAAAAAAGGGTAGAAGGTTCCGTTTTATGGTAAAAAATTCATTCATTTCCGTTATTTCACAAGAAGAAAAAAAAGAAAACAGTGGGTCTGTTGAATTTCAAGTTTTTAGCTTCACCAATAAGATACGAAGACTTACTTTACATTTGGAATTGCACAGAAAAGACTATTTATCTCAGAGAGGTCTACGTAAAATCCTGGGAAAACGGCAACGACTTCTGTCTTATTTGTCAAAGAAAAATAAAGTACGTTATAAAGAATTAATTAGTCGGCTGGATATTCGGGAATCAAAAACTCGTTAAATTGAAAAGTAACTTGAATTATTTGATTTACTAGATCTTGAATTTTGATGAACTTCTTTTCGTTTTCAGCAATTCATGAAAGAATGAATCGAGGAATAACCTATGAATGTAACAACTACAAGAAAAGACCTCATGATAGTCAATATGGGACCTCACCACCCATCAATGCATGGTGTTCTTCGGCTCATCCTTACTCTAGATGGTGAAGATGTTATTGATTGTGAGCCGATATTGGGTTATTTACACAGAGGGATGGAAAAAATTGCGGAAAACAGAACAGTTATACAATATCTGCCTTATGTAACACGTTGGGATTATTTAGCGACTATGTTCACAGAAGCAATAACTGTAAATGGACCCGAACAGTTGGGGAATATTCAAGTACCTAAAAGAGCCAGTTATATCAGAGTAATTATGTTAGAGTTGAGTCGTATAGCTTCTCACCTCTTGTGGCTTGGCCCTTTTATGGCAGATATTGGTGCACAGACTCCTTTTTTCTATATTTTCCGAGAAAGAGAATTAGTATATGATCTATTTGAAGCTGCCACCGGTATGAGAATGATGCATAATTATTTTCGTATCGGGGGAGTAGCAGCCGATCTACCTCATGGATGGATAGATAAATGTTTAGATTTCTGTGATTATTTTTTAACAGCGGTTTATGAATATCAAAAACTTATTACGCGGAATCCTATTTTTTTAGAACGAGTTGAAGGGATAGGCATTATTGGTGGAGAAGAAGCAATAAATTGGGGTTTATCAGGACCGATGCTACGAGCTTCTGGAATACAATGGGATCTTCGTAAAGTTGATCATTATGAATGTTACGACGAATTTGATTGGGAAATCCAGTGGCAAAAAGAAGGAGATTCATTAGCTCGTTATTTAGTCCGAATCAGTGAAATGACAGAATCTATAAAAATTATTCAACAGGCTCTGGAAGGAATTCCAGGGGGGCCTTACGAGAATTTAGAAATCCGATCCTTTGATAGAGAAAAGGATCCAGAATGGAATGATTTTGAATATCGATTCATTAGTAAAAAACCTGCACCCACTTTTGAATTGCCGAAACAAGAACTATATGTAAGAGTTGAAGCCCCAAAGGGCGAATTGGGAATTTTTTTAATAGGAGATCAGAGTGGTTTTCCTTGGAGATGGAAAATTCGCCCACCCGGTTTTATCAATTTGCAAATTCTTCCTCAGTTAGTTAAAAGAATGAAATTGGCTGATATTATGACAATACTAGGTAGCATAGATATCATTATGGGAGAAGTAGATCGTTGAAATGATAATTGATACAACAGAAGTACAAGATATCAATTCTTTTTCCAGATTGGAATCCTTCAAAGAGTTCTATGGAATCATATGGATGCTTGTACCTATTTTTAGTCTTGTATTGGGAATTACAATAGGTGTACTCGTAATTGTGTGGTTAGAAAGAGAAATATCCGCAGGAATACAACAACGTATTGGGCCTGAATATGCTGGTCCTTTGGGAATTCTGCAAGCTCTAGCCGATGGGACAAAACTAATTTTCAAAGAGAATATTCTCCCGTCTCGAGGGGATACTCGTTTATTCAGTATAGGACCATCCATAGCAGTTATATCCATTTTACTAAGTTATTCAGTAATTCCTTTTAGCTATCACCTTGTTTTATCTGATCTCAATATCGGTGTTTTTTTATGGATTGCCATTTCAAGTATTGCTCCCATCGGACTTCTTATGTCAGGATATGGATCAAATAATAAATATTCCTTTTTAGGTGGTCTACGAGCTGCGGCTCAATCAATTAGTTATGAAATTCCATTAACTCTTTGTGTGTTATCAATATCTCTACGTGCGATTCGGTTAAACATAAACTTTTCTTTACTTCTTTCTTTTTAGTAAAGAAATTGAATAGATATCAGAATTGTTTTATTCATTATTCGGGTTGATGAACTAAATCAGATAGTTATATGAGTGAAAGAAAACAGCTTCTAAATTAGCAGTAAAAAAATGGAGTCTCATCTCCTACGTACAAGAATTAAAAGAAAATAAAGATAAGCAAGACCTTTACCCCAAGATTGGTTGATTAGTCATCCTAGCTTGAAGCGGGCTCAAAAGATCAACCGTATATAGTTTTTATTATCCTTTCTATGTAGTACTATAACGGACGATTGAGTAAAAAAAAGTGGATGGTTAGGAACACCAAAATACATAAAGGATTAGTAATGGAGATTTTTTATGTAAATTATCCAAAAGGGTATTTTTCATAACATAAAAAGAATACTAATTGGGGCTTTAAGTTGGTAGAAATGATCAAGCAGTACTCCTCACGATTCCAATCCAGAGTATGCTCCTATCCACAGATTTAAAATAAAATGATTATCAGGAACGAAATAATCCTTTTATTTTTAACTCCCTTTTTAAGAAAGAAGAAGAGGAACGAAAAATAAAATCTTTTTATTCTTTCATATATTCATAGAGATAGTGTGTCATGATTCATGAAATAATGTAATGTATAATTTTTTTCGTAATCCAAAAGGATGGGTTGAAATATCTATTGATATTTCTACAAGGAGTATTTTATTGAAGGATTAAGTTATTACTCACAACAAAGAAAAATTCAAATTATTAAAGGGCGAGATCAATTCAGAAGTGCTTTTTAGTTATTATTATAGCATCTAGCAGACAGAATTCCATTGGTTTAATTCGGGATCTTCCAATAGGTTTTTACTTTCTTATATATATATTTATATTACAACCATATCAAGAGAAATAATATTGGCTTGGTCCTTTAAAATTTATTTATGGCCCCCGAGGAGCCGTATGAGGTGAAAATCTCATGTACGGTTTTGTAATAGCGATGGGAACAGTGATGTTATCACCGACTATGATTATCTAACAGTTCAAGTACAGTTGATATAGTTGAGGCCCAATCAAAATATGGTTTTTGGGGATGGAATTTGTGGCGTCAACCTATAGGATTTTTTGTTTTTCTAATTTCTTCCCTAGCAGAATGTGAGAGATTACCTTTTGATTTACCAGAAGCAGAAGAAGAATTAGTAGCAGGTTATCAAACCGAATATTCTGGCATCAAATTCGGTTTATTTTACGTTGCTTCCTATCTAAATCTATTAGTTTCTTCGTTATTTGTAACAGTTCTTTACTTGGGTGGTTGGAATATCTCTATTCCGTACATATTTGTTCCTGAGCTATTTGAAATAAATAAAGTAGGTAGAGTTTTTGGAACGACAATTGGTATTTTTATTACATTAGCTAAAACTTATTTGTTTTTGTTCATTTCTATCGCAACCAGATGGACTTTACCTAGGCTAAGAATGGACCAATTATTAAATCTTGGATGGAAATTTCTTTTACCCCTTTCTCTCGGTAATCTATTATTAACAACTTCTTCCCAACTCCTTTCACTGTAAAGGAAAAAGGAATACGATATTCTATATTTACGACTTCTCTCAAACAAGAGAAAGAAACAAACAACAAATTATTTATAGATCTTTACGATATGTTCCCTATGGTAACTGGGTTCATGACTTATGGTCAACAAACAGTACAAGCTGCAAGGTACATTGGTCAAGGGTTCATGATTACCTTATCCCACGCAAACCGTTTACCTGTAACTATTCAATATCCTTATGAAAAATTAATTACATCGGAACGTTTCCGCGGCCGAATTCATTTTGAATTTGATAAATGCATTGCTTGCGAAGTATGTGTTCGTGTATGTCCTATAGATCTCCCCGTTGTTGATTGGAAATTGGAAACTGGTATTCGAAAGAAACGATTACTTAATTACAGTATTGATTTCGGAATTTGTATATTTTGTGGTAACTGCGTTGAGTATTGTCCAACAAATTGTTTATCAATGACTGAAGAATATGAACTTTCGACCTATGATCGTCACGAATTAAATTATAATCAAATTGCTTTGGGTCGTTTACCAATGTCAGTAATTGACGATTATACAATTCGAACAATTTTGAATTCGCCTCCAAAATAAAAAACGTAAAAACTCTTTTCTTTGATTAAAGAGTAATTTCCAATTATCAAGGTTCAATTTGATCTAATCTAAAGGAATGAGTTCTTTTTTTTTCTTCTTGGTCAATAACTATAAATTATGACCAACTGTTAATTGGTTGGTGAGAAGGGCGACTATATTTATTTATATACATATATAAATAATATAGTTTCGAACTAAACGACCCTTTTCTTTCGAGTGAAAAAGGATATTGGTCCATCAATTCTACCTACATCAATTTTCATTTAAACCCAGTCGATTAGAATTTAATATTTCAATTAGGAGCATATAGGATATTCTAAAAAATTTCCTGGTCGGGTCAATAAAATCATGAAAAAGATTTCGATTTATTTATCTTAAAAAAAAAATGGATTTGCCTGGACCAATACATGATTTTCTTTTAGTTTTTCTGGGATCAGGTCTTATAGTAGGAGCTCTAGGAGTGGTGTTATTTACTAATCCAATTTTTTCTGCCTTTTCGTTGGGATTGGTTCTTGTTTGCATATCCTTATTTTATATTCCATCAAACTCCCATTTTGTAGCGGCTGCACAGCTCCTTATTTACGTGGGAGCTATAAATGTTTTAATCATATTTGCTGTAATGTTCATGAATGGTTCAGAATATTACAAAGATTTGAACCTTTGGACTGTTGGTGATGGGATTACTTCGTTGCTTTGTACAAGTATTTTTGTTTCACTAATTAGTACTATTCTAGATACGTCTTGGTACGGGATTATTTGGACGACAAAATCAAATCAGATTATAGAGCAAGATTTGATAAGTAATAGTCAACAAATTGGAATTCATTTATCAACCGATTTTTTTCTTCCATTTGAACTGATTTCGATAATACTTTTAGTTGCTTTGATAGGTGCAATTGCTGTTGCTCGGCAATGATAAATCTTTATAATCGTTAACAGCAATCAAAATTCAACCCTGTTCTGTGTTATCAAATTCATTTATCTTCAATTCTATTTAAAGACTATAAAATCAAAAAAATTTCTTTTTTATCTATTACCAAATACCATTCTCTTGCTTTGTACTTATTATAGTAAATCGACTCGGTTGAATTGTTGTTCATATTGAAATGAATCCAAATTAAGAAGGAGCTGGTCAATGATACTCGAACATGTACTTGTTTTGAGTGCCTATTTATTTTCTATCGGTATCTATGGATTGATCACGAGCCGAAATATGGTTAGGGCCCTTATGTGTCTTGAACTTATACTGAATGCAGTTAATATAAATTTCGTAACATTTTCGGATTTTTTTGATAGTCGACAATTAAAAGGAGATATTTTCTCCATTTTTGTTATAGCTATTGCAGCCGCCGAAGCCGCTATTGGGTTAGCTATTGTTTCGGCAATTTATCGTAACAGAAAATCAACTCGTATCAATCAATCGAATTTATTGAATAAATAAAATGAATAAATTAAGTAATATCAATTATAGAAATTAGACTATTCATCAATTTTAATTATCATCAACTTCAATTAGTATGAATTTCAATCAGCATGTATGATACGCAAATTTGAGAAAAAAGTAAAAAATCAAAGTATCTTGGCCCAATCTCATGAGTCGATCCAGAATTAGATTGATTGGATAAATTCTGGTAAAATCATTGATTCATCTGGTGTCTAAATATACGATTCATTTATAAGTTTACTAGATCGAAAATTTATGGCATTCAAAAAGTTATAGATCCAATGTCACATTCAGTAAAGATTTATGATACCTGTATAGGATGTACTCAATGTGTCCGAGCCTGCCCAACAGATGTATTAGAAATGATACCTTGGGATGGATGTAAAGCTAAGCAAATTGCTTCTGCTCCAAGAACAGAAGACTGTGTCGGTTGTAAGAGATGTGAATCCGCCTGCCCAACGGATTTTTTGAGCGTTCGGGTTTATTTATGGCATGAAACAACTCGAAGCATGGGTCTAGCTTATTAATACGTTCCAGAATAAACCACTTAAATACATTTTGAATACAGTTGATTTTTTTTTACCGACAAAAACCCGTGCTCAAAAATAGAAAATAGAATAATATTATTATTTTTTTTGAGCACGGGTTTATTTGTCCAAGCGTATCTTGTCTTTACCACGAATTATTTTCCTTGGTTAACAATAATTGTAGTTTTGCCGATATTGGCAGGTTCTTTTATTTTCTTTCTCCCTCATAGAGGAAATAAAGTAATTAGGTGGTATACAATATGTATATGTATCTTAGAGCTTCTTTTAACAACCTATACATTCTGTTCTCATTTCCAATTGGACGATCCATTAACCCAATTAGCAGAGGATTATAAATGGATCAATTTTTTTGATTTTTATTGGAGATTGGGAATAGATGGACTTTCTATAGGACCTATTTTACTGACGGGATTTATTACCACTTTAGCGACTTTAGCGGCTCGGCCAATTACTCGAGATTCCCGATTATTCCATTTTCTGATGTTAGCAATGTACAGCGGTCAAATAGGATTATTTTCTTCTCGAGACCTTTTACTTTTTTTCATCATGTGGGAGTTAGAATTAATTCCCGTTTATCTACTTCTATCGATGTGGGGGGGAAAGAAACGTCTCTATTCAGCTACAAAGTTCATTTTGTACACTGCGGGAGGGTCCATTTTTCTATTAATAGGAGTTTTGGGTATTGGTTTATATGGTTCTAATGAACCAACATTAAATTATGAAACATTAGCTAATCAATCGTATCCTGCGGCACTGGAAATAATTTTCTATATTGGATTTCTTATTGCTTTTGCTGTCAAATCACCGATTATACCCTTACATACATGGTTACCAGACACCCACGGGGAGGCACATTATAGTACTTGTATGCTTCTAGCTGGAATTTTATTAAAAATGGGAGCCTACGGGTTGGTTCGGATCAATATGGAATTTTTACCCCACGCCCATTCCCTATTTTCTCCCTGGTTGATTACAATAGGTGCAATACAAATAATCTATGCAGCTTCAACATCTCCGGGTCAACGTAATTTAAAAAAAAGAATAGCCTATTCCTCTATATCTCATATGGGTTTCATAATTATTGGAATTGGCTCTATAACCGATACGGGACTCAATGGAGCCATTTTACAAATAATCTCTCATGGATTTATTGGCGCTGCTCTTTTTTTCTTGGCAGGAACAAGTTATGATAGAATACGTCTTCTTTATCTCGACGAAATGGGTGGAATGGCTATCCCCCTTCCAAAAATATTTACGATGTTCAGTATCTTATCGATGGCTTCCCTTGCATTACCGGGCATGAGCGGTTTTGTTGCAGAATTATTAGTATTTTTTGGAATAATTACCAGTCAAAAATATCTTTTAATGCCCAAAATACTAGTTACTTTTTTAATGGCAATTGGAATGATATTAACGCCTATTTATTTATTATCCATGATACGCCAAATGTTCTATGGATACAAGCTATTTAATGTTCCAAACTCTTATTTTTTTGATTCTGGACCGCGAGAGTTATTTGTTTCGATCTCTATCCTTCTACCAATAATAGGTATCGGTATTTATCCGGATTTCGTTCTTTCATTATCAGTTGACAAGGTGGAAGCTATTATATCTAATTTTTTTTATCGATAGTTTTCAGGAAAAAAGAACAAATCAAAAAGCAATCCTATTAGTTTGGATATTGTTCGTTGTACAATTCCAATTCATTTTCTCTTAACTTAAAACTTAAGAGAAAATGAATTGTAACCAGATGGATTTGGCCTTTGTGAGAACCATTTGAATCATTACACTACTTGATTCAAATGGTTCTCGACAGTTTATTTCTTATCTTATATTTTTACTTAATATATATACCTATATTTATATATTTTATCTTTGTATTCGTCAGGATCTTTTTCATTTAATTAGATGCTAATGTAAATTAAATGAACCATAACTATGTAACCCTATTCCTAATAAATTGACTCCAAAATAGCATATCCAAATGATAAGAAAGCCCATAGAAGCCACAATTGCGGAATTTACACTTTCAAAATTTGGAGTTGTTCGAGTATGTAAATAAATCGCAAATATGGTCCAAGTAATAAATGCCCAAGTTTCTTTTGGGTCCCAATTCCAATAGGATCCCCATGCCTCATTAGCCCATACTGCTCCCGAAAGAATACCTATGGTTAAAAAGATAAACCCTAAACTAATAATACGATAACTCCAATGATCTAATTGTTGAATCAGTTGAGCCTTGTAATAATTTCTAAAAGAAAAAAAAGAAATGCTTAGTAAAACATTGTTTCTTTCATTCATGTATTGGATCTCTCCAAAGAAAAATGACTCATTTAAAAAATTCTTGTTTTTACTAAAAATCCTTAGAGCTTTTCGAAATGTAATGACTAAGAGAGCTGCTGATAATAATGATCCACATAAAAGAGCTGCATAGCCCAATACCATCATACTTACGTGCATCATTAACCAATGGGATTGGAGAGCAGGTACTAATATTTCTGATTGATGCATTTTAGTTAACAGACCTGAAGTAACAAAGCCTTGGGTAAAAATAGTAGTTGGCGCGGTTATCGCGCTTAAATAATTGTTATGTTTTTTAACATATGGAACCATATGAATAATGGAGAAACTCCATGAAAGAAAAATTAATGATTCATATAAATTACTTAATGGTAAATGGCCCGAATAAATCCAACGAGTGACTAATAATCCTGTTATACAGAAAAAGGTAGCTATCATCCCTTTTTCTGACGAATTATATAGTCCTATGATTTCATCGACTGATAAGCTTATCAAAAAAATTGTAATTACAATTGAAACGATCGAAAAGGATATATGAGTTAATATATGTTCTAAAGTAGAAAATATCATAATAAAAAAAATTATGGGGGGTACAAAATTATACGGAATTGAAATTAAGAATTGAATTCATTATAGGACTTATTATATCTCTTGTATAAGATGCCGCCACTCGGACTCGAACCGAGATGCTCTAGCACTGCTTCCTAAGAGCAGCGTGTCTACCGATTTCACCATAGCGGCGTAGGGTATTTCGAATAATAATAATCTATTTTTAGTTAATCGTCGAGCTTGAAGGAGTCAATTCAATCTTTTTTTTAATTCAAATTAATGAGATAAAATCATTTCGTTTCAATATTCAATATAAATATATAAATATGCATTGAAAGATTCCAATAAAAATATTTATTATCCTTTTATTGTATTGATAATAAGATGTTTTATTTTTCAGAGGACATTTTCGTAGTTTATACTCTATAAAAATGGAAATCTTGTAACTAAATCATTAGGACTTCGACCCAAGCATATAACTTCAAAAAAGTTCTTTCGTATTTTCATTTTTGAATATTTTGAAAAAGAAATTTATCATTTATTTTATAAATCTTATAAATCTAAACTAAAAAATGCATTTGTTCAATGAACATAAAAATGCTTTTTGTGGATCATAGTACATAGTGTGACATCCAAGGAATTATGTAAATATTTGTAGAACTTTGTATTAACCGGTAGGTTCTTTTTGGTCCTGTATCAATTTCGATTTTTCCTAAAGATCTTATATCCTCTTTTATGTATAAAATAATAAAACTTATTTCTTATTGTGACAAGTGACCCGATGGGGAAAATAAGAATCCCCATTCGGAAATGAGAAAATATATTAAAAAGGGGGTACCTTTTTTCAGATTTAGATTATTTAATCTAGCGTTTGATTATTTATTTGTCGTACAAAAAAACTTTTTGAATTCCCGGTTGAAAGAGATTTCGCTAACGAAAAAGCCTTCAACGCTGCCCAATATGCCTTTTTTTTCCAAATTTTTTTACGAATACGTTTTTTTGATATAGAAGTACGTTTTTTTGGAACTGCCATTAAAAATAAAATTAAAAGTTATTCATTTCTATAGTTGGATGTGAAAGACATCTATTATTCAAACAATTCCAATTTATCTTTCTTTTTCCAGATATTGTATAGAATAAAAAAGAAATTTGAATGAAACTAGTAGTTAATCAAAAAGGGATACATGATTTTAGAAAATTATATTTAGTAATTTTCCTTTTTCTTTTAAGTCTATTTATTATGTTATGAAAAGAAAAATTTCGAATATCATATTCTTTCCTACAACGAGTCTTCCAGTTCAATAAAAGACAATCGCGAAGTTCCCTAATGAATTTTATCAATAAACGAATGAAAAAAAGTTTTTTAGAGTCAAGCAAGTTATGAGCCATCTTATTAGTACTATTATTTTAGTCATATCAAAATAAAGTAATGTATTAAGTAGTCCATTTTGGTCTAATTCTTTTTCTTTGCTCTATAGATATAAATTATCGTAATACGTAATATTAATTGAAATTAGATTGTATCTTCCTAAAAATCTTACTTCAAATATTAATAATAATAATAAATTGATAATCGTAACTTGGTTCTATTCATATCATTTGACCAATTTGAACTTCTTGATTTGAATATTTGAAGTATTGAAAAAAAAAAGATTGAGAAAAATTAAGAATAGAAATTTTTTTTTTTAATTTTCCATATCTTGATTTTTTATTGAACCTAAAAAAGTGATAAGAGCCGCTGAATCAGAAACAATTAATTAAGAATAAAACAATAAAAAAGGGTTTTTTATTATGGAATATACATATCAATATTCATGGATTATACCTTTCATTCCACTACCAGCTCCTATGTTAATAGGAGTAGGACTTATACTTTTTCCAACGGCAACAAAAAATCTTCGTCGTATGTGGGCTTTTCCTAGTATTTTACTGTTAAGCATAGTTATGATTCTTTCAGTCTATCTATCTATTCAGCAAATAAATAGAACTTCTATCTATCAATATGTATGGTCTTGGACCATTAATAATGATTTTTCTTTAGAATTCGGTTACTTAATCGATCCACTTACTTCTATTATGTTAATATTAATTACTACCGTTGGAATTTTTGTTCTTTTTTATAGTGATAATTATATGTCTCATGATCAAGGATATTTGAGATTTTTTGCTTATCTGAGTTTTTTCAATACTTCAATGTTGGGATTAGTTACTAGTTCTAATTTGATACAAATTTATATTTTTTGGGAATTAGTTGGAATGTGTTCTTACCTATTAATAGGTTTTTGGTTCACGCGACCTATTGCGGCAACTGCTTGTCAAAAAGCGTTTGTAACTAATCGTGTAGGGGATTTTGGTTTATTATTAGGAATTTTAGGCCTTTATTGGATAACGGGTAGTTTTGAATTTCGGGATTTGTTCGAAATATTCAATAACTTGATTTATAATAGTGAAGTTAATTTTCTATTTGTTACTTTGTGTTCCTTTCTTTTATTTGCTGGTGCAGTTGCTAAATCGGCACAATTCCCTCTTCATGTATGGTTACCTGATGCCATGGAAGGCCCTACTCCTATTTCGGCTCTTATTCACGCTGCTACTATGGTAGCGGCGGGAATTTTTCTTGTAGCTCGACTTCTTCCTCTTTTTATAATCATACCTTACATAATGAATTTCATATCTTTGATAGGTATAATAACAGTATTATTAGGAGCTACTTTAGCTCTGGCTCAAAAAGATATTAAAAGAAGTTTAGCTTATTCGACAATGTCTCAACTAGGTTATATGATGTTAGCTCTAGGTATGGGTTCTTATCGAGCCGCTTTATTTCATTTGATTACTCATGCTTATTCCAAAGCATTGCTGTTTTTAGGATCTGGATCTATCATTCATTCCATGGAATCTATTGTTGGATATTCTCCAGATAAAAGTCAGAATATGGTTCTTATGGGAGGTTTAAAAAAGCATGTCCCAATTACAAAAACCGCTTTTTTAGTGGGTACACTTTCTCTTTGTGGTATTCCACCTCTTGCTTGTTTTTGGTCCAAAGATGAGATTCTTAATGATAGTTGGTTGTATTCGCCGATTTTTGCAATACTAGCTTGTTCCACAGCAGGATTAACCGCATTTTATATGTTTCGGGTCTATTTACTTACTTTTGAGGGACATTTAAACGTTCAGTTTCAAAATTATAGTGGTCAAAAAAGTAGCTCTTTCTATTCAATATCCCTATGGGGAAAAGAAATACCAAAAACCAGTAAAAAAAAAATTCCTTTATTAACTTTATTGGCAATGGATAATAATGAAAGGGCTTCTTTTTTTTGGAATAAGACCTATCAAATTGATGTTAATGTAAAAAACATTATAAGCCCTTTTCTTACTACTAGGAATTTTCGCACTAAAAACACTTTTTCTTATCCCCATGAATCGGACAATACTATGATATTTACGATCTTTCTATTAGTCCTATTTACTTTGTTTGTTGGAGCCATAGGAATTCCGTTTAATCAAGACGGAAGTGATTTAGATATATTATCTAAATTGTTAAATCCGTCTATAAATCTTTTACATCAAAATTCAAATAATTCTGTGAATTGGGAGGAA